GGCCCTTCGCAGAAGAATGATCTATTTTATTCGTTCGATTCTGTTTTTCTTTGCCCTCTTTGATTGTATGGGGTCAAAAGCGTTCTTTTATTCGAAACGCCTCGTGATCTTCAACCAATTATGCGCCTCAATATAATTACCTGGAGTAAGCGCTATCGCTTGTTTCCAATATTCAGCGGCTTGATTGAACCAAGCCTCCGCAATTTCAGAATCTCCCTTCCGAATGGCCTGCTCTCCCCGGTCGAAATAGGTAAGTTAATTCCTTCCCTTAGAACCGTACTTGAGAGTTTCACCTCATACGGCTCGTCGGTCAATTGTCCCATTTTCATTTTAATCTACTATCTATAACTAAAATGAAATGTGATTTCTCATAGATCGACCCCCCTTTTTCTTGGGTTAACCAAAAAAGACTACATTCCATAAGTTTCAAACTTTTATTTTTATTTTGATCATAAGTTTTATCTTTTATCCCACCTTCAATAAAGTATAAAGTAGAAGCATCTCTCTTTAGAATTTTAATAAAGATAACTATCTCGGTTTCACATATAAATTTTTATAGAATCCTTGAAAAATACTTTCCTTCGTAACATAAGAAAGACTTACTATCTTTCTTTGGGATCAGATTCTACGCCGCTGCTCAATACCCTTAGTGGATTGACTTTATTACATAAGTCGATTCCTAACCATTATCTCATATCATAACATAAGTAAGCAGTTTTTATTATTAATTAGCTCAAAACTTACTAATTTATCTTTATGGCGCTTTGTCTATCAATTAGATCCTTTACTGCTATCCATAGAATAAAGTAGATAGGCATATCTATATCTTCATAATTCGATTTCTATGAAATTTTTTTCTTTGCTACAGCTGATAAAAATCGTTTTTTGGACGATACATATGTAGAAAGCCTATCTGATTTTCTTTTTCTTTACTATTTTTTTTTCTATAGTGGAGATAGTCGCACGTAATGACAGATCACGGCCATATTATTAAAAGCTTGTGGTAAAAATGGGTTTCGTTCGAGTGCTTGAAAATTATATTCCAAAGCTTTTGTATGTTCCCCATTACTTGTGTGGATAAGGCCTGTGTTATAGAGTATATAACTTCGATCATAGGGATCAATTTCTAGTCGCATAGCTTCATAATAATTTTGTAAAGCTTCCGCATAATTTCCTTCGGATTGCGCTGACATCCGTTACGGTCTTCATTATTCGATTTCAAAAATATCCGTTCCAGAACCATACGTGAGATTTTTATCTCATACGGCTCCTCCTTTATGTGCATAATGAGAAATAATACAGGGAATCAAAAAAAAACGATTGAAATATTCTTATTCTCATTATAACCCGAGCGGGGCTAATGTTTTTTTTACAATAAATTTCTAGCCAACCTTCCTGCAGGGGACCTTTTCTTAACATTAAGCGTATTGGTAATTGATACTAGATCTAAATAAAAATGAAAGGGTAACCCCAACAATTTCTTTGTCCTCAACGCCTCCTACCTAATTTCGCGGAATTAGTCACTTCAACAGTCTTCGATGGTTATACAGGTACCAAAAGTACAAACGAGATGGATATTTGTTATCCCAACCATTTTTGTTAATCCAGATCCTGTTATTAAAGAAGGGAAAAGTTTCTAACAAAGTGTTCATGTTGTTGATTCCTAGGTGTAGTGCTTCTTCCCTTATGCCGCCTATTGGTAATAGTAGAATAGGATTGACCTGTAATCCTGTAATATATAATATAGAACCTACCTAGTAGGTGATGGTGTAACCTTTCGCTCAATACTAGAATCGACAATTGAAGCATCTGGGGCTGCATTAATCGGAGATACACGACAGTAAGGGGTTGTTCTATTTCGAAACTTAACCTTCAACAAGCGGAGATTTTTTTTCAATAATATTTTTCTTTCTATCCCGACGCGTGTGTCTTTCTCGTAAGACTGAGAAAAAAAGAATCAAATCGCACCATCTCTATAATAGGTAAATGCTTCCCTTTCTCTTGAAGTTGTTGGAATTATTCGTAATAAAATAGTTGCTACAATTGAAAAGGTCTTATCAATAAAATTTTCATTTATCCGCGATCTAGGCATAGTTATCAATCCACTCTGTAATTCTTTTCATTGTCTCTTGTGAGAAAGAAGAAAGGTCCCACAAACAAAGGAATTGTACATTACGAAATACCATAAAAACAGACTCATAAACAAGAGATGAACCTTATACTCATGTGCAAATTCTTCTTGTTTTTGACAGGAATTAATAATAAATATTTGAATACGATTCGATTTTATCCAAATCCAAATGTAAATGTAGTAGTATACCACTGACGGAAACTGTTCCGATTTCATCGAAATTGAAGATTCTAAGAGCTCCCCAGTTTTCGCAAACAAATATAAAAAACAACACCCCACCAATATTTCAATATTTATTATAATTTTATATTATTATAAAATTAAAATAATAAAATAAAATTAAATATATTAATATATTACTATTAATAA